AGTATCGTATTCTATTTCTTCCATTATCATCAATTTTATATGTATCCTTTGAAAAAAAGGAGACCTTATTATTTATTGTTGATAAAAGTAAATTTCTATTGACTGCTTTTGGCACTTTTTTTCCCCATAAAGATATTGAATAGAAAGAACTATTTTTAGTGCTACTGTAATTTTGAAAATGAATGCGCAAATGTCCATCAAAGGTAAGTAAATACATCCGAAACATATAAAATGCGGTTAATCCCGCTGTAAAGGAAGCTATTATTGCGAAAGTTGGTGAATACAACCAACTATCATTAAGAATTTCATCTTTGGACCAAAAACAAGCAAGAGGCGGAATACCACAAAGGGAGAGTGTACCCAATAAAAAGGTAATTCTTGTAATTGGAACATATTTTGTTAAACCGCCCATAAGAACCATATTTTGACTTTTATCTGGTGAATATCCAACAATGGGTTCCATTGAATGAATAATTGATCCGGATCCCAAAAACAATAAAGCTTTCGAATAGGCATGAGTGATCAAATGGAATAAAGCGGCTCGATAAGAACCTATACCCAGAGCTAACATAATATAACCCAATTGAGACATTGTCGAGTAAGCTAAACTTCTTTTAATGTCTCTTTGAGCAAGAGCCAAAGTAGCTCCTAATAGTACTGTTATTACGCCTATTGAAGAAATGATATTCATTATGGAAGGTATAACTATGAAAAGAGGAAGAAGCCGAGCTACAAGAAAAATTCCCGCTGCTACCATAGTAGCAGCATGTATAAGAGCAGAAATGGGAGTGGGTCCTTCCATAGCATCAGGTAACCATATGTGAAGGGGGAATTGTGCGGATTTAGCAACTGCACCAACGAATAAAAAAGAAGCACACAGAGTAGCAAATAAGGAATTTACTCCATTATGATGAACCAAGTTATTAACTATTTCGAACAAATCCCGAAATTCTAAACTACCAGTTATCCAATAAAGTCCTAAAATTCCTAATAATAAACCAAAATCCCCTATACGATTGGTTACAAAAGCTTTTTGGCAAGCACTTGCCGCACTCGGTCGTGTGAACCAAAAACCTATTAATAAATAGGAACACATTCCTACAAGTTCCCAAAAAATATAAATTTGTATCAAATTGGAACTAGTAACTAATCCTAACATAGAACTATTGAAAAAACTCATATAGGCAAAAAATCTCAAATATCCTTGATCGTGAGACATATAATTGTCACTATAAATAAGAACCATGATTCCAACAGTAGTAATTAATATTGACATAATAGAAGTAAGTGGATCGATCAAGTGTCCGAACTCTAAAGAAAAATCATTATTGACGGTCCAAGACCATAGATATTGATAGATAAAATTTCCATTTATTTGCTGAATGGATAGATTGGCCGAAAATGCCATAGCTATACTTAGCATCAAAACACTCGGAAAAGCCCACATACGACGAATATTTTTTGTTGCTGTCGGAATAAGAAGAAGTCCAAAGCCTATTAACATAGTAACTGGAAATGGAAGAAAGGGTATTATCCATGCATATTTATATGTATGTTCCATAAAAAAAAACAAATTTTCATTTTTTTTTCTTATAATTTAATTGTTTCCGATTCATCAATTCTTATCGCTTTCGAAAGGAACAATAAAAAAATCAACAAAAAAAGATATGAAAAACTCAACTATTTTTATTTTTCATTATTCTTACTTTTCTCAGATATTGGAAATATTCAAAAGTTCCAATTCAAATGATATGACCAAATAGCTGGATAAGAGTAATTACTTAGTTATTAACTTTAACTAAAGAACTAAAGAATCAACTAAAGAAAGATAGTTAATAAAATAAAAAAAGAAAAAAAAATGGGAAATATGAGATTTTGAATCATTCTACGACTATACTACCATCCTATTCTGGCAATATGTAATCATATCATATACTAATCATATCATATACTATAGTATAGTAAGTAAAAAAGTATAGTAAGTAAAAACAATCATACCAAAACAGTAGAATATAAATCATAGTATGCCTCAATAAATCGACTCAAAAAAAAAAAGACCTAGTTATTCTAGTGATTTTATTTGTAGTAATTACCTAACCCATTGCGGAACTAATTGATTGGATTCCAATCCAATAAGAAAGTATCAGAAATATTATAATACTCTTTATTTCGTATAGAACTTAAAAAAAAACTAAAAATTGAGGTTCTCCTTCTTAGGTAATAGAATGTCTTGTTTAACATATTAACCACTAATTGTAGTTTAAGTTTGAATTTAAATTATAGACACGGCAATATGAGCTTATTCAATTCCAAACTAATAATCATAAAAATTCCTTTTCGAATTTCCCCCCCCCTTTCTTCTATTTTTTTGCCTAGTGTGTTAATATGTGACATTGTTATATATGTGACATGCATGTTATACATATATTTATATATAAATATATAAATAATATATTTGTATTGTATGTTATGAAAAAACTATTATCGACGAAATTAAGTTAAGTATAGAAAATGACTAAAAAGAACGATCTATTTTGAGCAATACATGTCTTTCACATACAACAATAAAAATGAGTAACTCTTTTTTTTTTTAATGGCAGTTCCAAAAAAACGTACTTCTATATCAAAAAAACGTATTCGTAGAAATATTTGGAAGAAAAAAGGATATTTAGCTGCAATAAAAGCTTTTTCTTTAGCAAAGTCAGTTTCTACTGGAGATTCAAAAAGTTTTTTTGTGCGACAAACAAATAAGAAAATCTTGGAATAATCGGAATTTCCATGGCTAGAAGAATTTCCAATTTTGGAATATGAATAATTTCCTTTAACTAAATGTATTGATGTATTGAACTCAATACAATATTAGTTAGAACTAGCTGCTATGATATGTAGAATAAGAATTTCTCTATCTGTCGGTTCTAAGTATCATTATCTTTTTTTTCATTCTAGTTTTTATTAGAATCTATTTATTAATTCGTGAGATGTTTTTTTCCTATTCATTTTCTTTTCACAATGGAAAAATCTTTGTTCATTCTATTTTTCCGTTGTGAAAAGAAAATTGTGATGGATGCTGAAACTCTTTTGTTTTATTATATGCCTAACTCAAGACCAAGTTGGTTTCATAAATATTATCATAATTTTATTTAGAAATTATGTACACAACAAACAACAAAAAGTATTATATGAATTTTATATTATATATTTAAATTAATTAATTAATACTTAATGATACTAAGAAAAGTATCAAAATTGTTAGAAAAATTACTTCAATTTTGTAATTGAATTATGATACATATGAAATCCTATTTATTTTTTTTTTGTTCGTTTAGAAAAAAAATCTCTTTGACAATTTGTTTTTCATTTATCTGATTTCGTGGATTCAATTCAAAATAAATAAAAAATAGAAAAAGAGGACAATTCACAATTCTTAGTTTCTGTTTCGACTGAAAACAAAATTTTTATTTCAAGTTACAAGTGTTCCGGGAGAACTTAATATTAATATACAGATAGTACGTAAAAGTTGATTCTTAAAACTGAACCTACGATGATACTAACCTAAGTAAAAATTATGGAAAATTCAAAGATGAATTTAAAAGAGCTCTTATTTATCAGTTCTAATATTTCCTAAACTATATTGAATCCTTGAATCTAGATCTAGACGATTCAACATGAATTGATTATTATTATTTCAAGTAAGCCGCTATGGTGAAATCGGTAGACACGCTGCTCTTAGGAAGCAGTGCTAGAGCATCTCGGTTCGAGTCCGAGTGGCGGCATACTGTAAAAAAGATACAATGGATCCTATAATGTATTTAATTCCCGATTTCCATTCTGTAATGGGACCTTTTTTATGTATGATATTTGTGACTTTAGAACATATATTAACTCATCTCTCTTTTTCGATCATTTCAATTGTGATTACGATTCATTTGATGACCCTATTAGTACACGAAATCATAGGGTTGCGTGATTCGTCGGAAAAAGGAATGATAGTTACTTTTTTTTCTATAACAGGATTATTAGTTACTCGTTGGATTTCTTCGAGACATTTTCCATTAAGTAATTTATACGAGTCTTTAATCTTCCTTTCGTGGAGTTTTTCCATTATTCATCTAATTTCCAAGATATGGAATCATAAAAATGATTTAAGCGCAATAACCGCCCCAAGTGCCATTTTTACCCAAGGTTTCGCCACATCGGGTCTTTCAAGTGAAATGCATCAATCGTTAAGATTAGTACCTGCTCTACAATCTCAGTGGTTAATGATGCACGTAAGTATGATGTTATTGAGCTATGCAGCTCTTTTATGTGGGTCGTTATTATCAGTCGCTTTTCTAGTCATTACATTTCGTAAAAACATCGATATTTTTTGTCAAAGAAAAATTTTCTTAATTAAGATTAAGTCATTTTTCTTTGACAAAATCGAATACTTGAACAAAAAAAAAAATGTTTTTAATTTTAAACACACTTCTTTTGTTCCATTTCGAAATTATTACAAATATCAATTAACTCAGCGTTTGGATTATTGGAGTTATCGTGTCATTAGTTTAGGGTTTACCTTTTTAACCATAGGTATTCTTTCTGGAGCAGTATGGGCTAACGAGGCATGGGGATCTTATTGGAATTGGGACCCCAAAGAAACTTGGGCATTTATTACTTGGACCATATTCGCGATTTATTCACATACTAGAACAAATCAAAGTTTGCAAGGTACGAATTCGTCACTTGTAGCGTCTATAGGATTTCTTATAATTTGGATATGCTATTTTGGGATCAATCTATTAGGAATAGGTCTACATAGTTATGGTTCATTCACATTAACATCTAATTGAATAAATTCCATGAGGAATACATAATAACATCGTACTATACGTAATATAAAGTTTGTGCAGGTTTTTGAGAACCATTTGAATCAAGGAATCATTCAAATGGTTCTCAAAAACTCGGAATATATCTTATTAGAATTAGAAAATTCTAATTCACTTTATTTTTTTGTGTTGTACAGCTCAAAAATCTTAAAATTCAAAATTCTAAGACTTTGTTTTCTATCTGATTAATGAAAACTATCTATGAAAATAATTAGATAGGATAGCTTGTACCTTGTCAACTGATAGCGAAAGAACAAAATCAGGATAAATACCAATCCCTATTACGGGTAAAAAGATACAGATTGAAACAAATAGTTCTCGTGGTCCAGAATCCACAAAATTGGAGTTTGGAACATTGAATAGTTTGTATCCATAAAACATCTGACGTAACATAGATAATAAATAAATAGGAGTTAATATCATTCCAATTGCCATTACAAAGGTAATTAGTATTTTGGGCATTAAAAGATATTTTGGACTGGTAATTATTCCAAAAAATACTACTAATTCTGCAACAAAACCACTCATTCCTGGCAATGCAAGAGAAGCCATTGAGAAACTACTAAACATGGTAAATATTTTTGGCATTGGGATGGATATCCCCCCCATTTCGTCGAGATAAACAAGACGTATTCTATCACAACTCGTTCCTACCAAGAAAAAAAGTGCAGCACCAATAAATCCATGAGAGAGTATTTGTAAAATGGCTCCGTTGAGTCCCATGTCGGTTATAGAACCAATTCCTATAATTATGAAACCCATGTGAGATACAGAAGAATAGGCTATTCTCTTTTTTAAATTGCATTGACCAAGAGAGGTTGAAGCTGCATAGATTATTTGTATTGTCCCTATTATCACCAACCAGGGAGAAAATATAGAGTGGGCGTGCGGTAATAATTCCATATTGATCCGAATCAATCCATATGCCCCCATTTTTAATAAGATTCCAGCTAGAAGCATACATGTACTGTAATGTGCTTCCCCATGGGTATCTGGTAGCCATGTATGTAGGGGTATAATCGGCGATTTGACAGCATAAGCAATAAGGAAGCCCAAATATAATATTATTTCTAATGTCACAGGATATGACTGATTAGCTAATCTTTCAAAATCCAATATCGGTTCATTGGAACCATATAAACCCATACCTAGAACTCCTATTAAAATAAAAATGGAACCCCCCGCAGTGTACAAAATAAACTTTGTAGCTGAGTACAAACGTTTCTTTCCTCCCCACATGGATAAAAGTAAGTAAACAGGAATTAATTCTAACTCCCACATGAGAAAAAAAAGTAAAAGGTCTCGAGAAGAAAATAATCCTATTTGACCACTGTACATTGCTAACATCAGGAAATAGAACAATTGCGAATTTCGAGTAACAGGCCAAGCTGCTAAAGTGGCTAAAGTAGTGATAAATCCTGTCAGTAAAATGGGTCCTATGGAAAGTCCATCGATTCCCAGTCTCCAGTGAAAATCAAAAATATTTATCCATTTAAAATCCTCCTCCAATTGAATTAATGGATCATCCAGTTGGAAATGATAACAGAACACATAGGTTGTTAGAAGGAGTTCTAATAAGCATATACATATAGGATACCACCTAAATACCTTATTCCCCCTATGAGGAAGAAAGAAAATTGAAGAACCCGCGAATATCGGCAAAACTACAAGTAGTGTTAACCAAGGGAAATAACTCGTGATAAAGACAAGATGCATTTTGACCAAAAAACCCGTACTCGAGAAAATATATTATTCCGAGCACGGGTTTTTGTCGGTAAAAAGGAATCAAATGATTCAAGTGGAGTTTTTTATAACGTATCAATAAGATAGACCCATGCTGCGAGTTGTTTCATGCCATAAATAAACGCGGACACTCAAAAAATCTGTTGGACAAGCGGATTCACATCTCTTACAACCTACACAGTCCTCGGTTCTTGGCGCGGAAGCAATTTGCTTAGCTTTACATCCGTCCCAAGGTATCATTTCCAATACATCTGTGGGGCAAGCTCGTACACATTGAGTACACCCTATACATGTATCATAAATTTTTACTGAATGTGACATTGGGTCTATAAATTCCAGTTTTGAACATAAAAAATTTTCGATCTGGTAAAGTAAAATCAGGAGGAAATGAATTATATATTTATATTGTATTGTAGACACCAGACGAATCAATGGTTTATCAAAAAAATCTAATGTTAAAAATCAATATATTTCTAAATCTGTTCATGAGAAAGGACCAAGAGACTTTGATTTCCGTTTCAACAACCATGATTATACAAGTCACACATATGACTTCACATTGACATTGGCCAACAGATCATCAATATTTCAATAGTAATATAAAAATATATTACTATACATATTACTATAAAAATAAAGAATAAAAAATGAAATAATTTATATCTATATTTTATTTATATTATTTTATTATATTATTTATGTCTTTATTTATATTTATATGATAGTTATGACTAATTATTCAACAAATTTGATTGATTGATACGAGTTGATTTTCTGTTACGATAAATCGACGAAACAATAGCTAGCCCAATAGCTGCTTCCGCAGCCGCAATGGCTATAACAAAGATTGAGAAAATGTCTCCTTTTAATTGGCGACTATCAAATATATTAGAAAATGTTACGAGATTTATATTAACCGAATTTAGTATAAGCTCAAGACACATAAGTGCTCTAACCATGTTTCGACTTGTGATCAATCCATAGATACCGATAGAAAATAAGTAGACGCTCAAAAAAAGTATATGTTCAAACATCATTGGCTAACTCCTCATGAATCTCGATTCATTTCAATATGAACAACAATTCAACCTATTTGATTGACCAGAATCGAGTAATTACAGAAAAAAGAGGGTATCAGCAGTAGATTAAATGAAAAACCTTTCCTTTTTCATTGGATTTCTAATTTCTAATAATTGTATGAATTATAAGGATTTCTTATTGACGAGCCATAGTAATTGCACCTATCAAAGAAACTAAAAGAATTATGGAAATGAGTTCAAACGGAAGATAAAAATCGGTTGATAAATGAATTCCAATTTGTTGAACGTTACTAATAAGGTCCTGTTCTATAATCTGATTTGATCTTGTAGTCCAAATAATTCCGTACCATGACGTATCTAAGATAGTAGTAATTAGTGAAAAAAGAATACTTATACAAACCAGTGAAGTGACTCCATCTCCAACAGTCCAAAAATAGGAATCGTTCGAATATTCTGAACCATTCATAAACATAACAGCAAATATGATTAAGACATTTATGGCTCCTACATAAATAAGGAGCTGTGCGGCAGCTACAAAATAGGAGTTTGATAGAATATAGAATAAGGATATACAAACAAGAACCAATCCCAACGAAAAGGCAGAATAAATTGGATTGGTAAATAATACGACTCCTAGACCTCCTAATATAAGAACTAATCCCAGAAATACTACAAGTATATCGTGTATTGGTCCAGGTAAATCCATTATGTATAACAGATAAATAAGTCGAAATATTTCATGACCTTACTAAATAGTCCAGGAAAGAAAAGGGTGTTACCTTTATTTTTTTTTTCTTGTATATGATGAGTTCCTAATTGAATTCAATCTTAATATGGATTAATGTAGTAGATATAGATAAAGTTATTAAAGTTATTGGCCAATCCTACTTTCCTTTTTATCTATTTTCTATTTTTATCTAAAAGAAAAAAGAAAAGAATAGTTGGAATTTTCTATTTGAAAATCATCACTAAACCATATTCTCAGTTTAAAACAAAGAGTGATTCTCAACAATCAATAGTTATTATTTGTAATTTCTGACCAACAAAAAAAGGGGGCTTGGATCCTTTATATCAAAAGGAAATCTTAGTAATCAGTAACCGTTCTTGAATCAAGGAGGTTATCCTTGTCTATTTTGATTTGAGTCGAATTCATAACTGTTTGAATTGTGTAATCTCCAATTACTGGCATTGGTAACCGACCCAAAGCAATTTGATTATAATTCAATTCGTGACGATCATAAGTAGAAAGTTCATATTCTTCAGTCATTGATAAACAGTTTGTTGGACAATACTCGACACAGTTACCACAAAATATACAGACCCCAAAATCAATACTATAATTAAGCAATTGTTTCTTTTTAATATTTTTTTCAAATTTCCAATCAACAACGGGTAGATCTATGGGACATACACGAACACATACTTCACAAGCAATACATTTATCAAATTCAAAGTGGATTCGACCACGGAAACGCTCCGATGTGATCGATTTTTCATAAGGATATTGAATAGTTACAGGTAAACGATTTGTATGGGATAAGGTAATTATGAAACTTTGACCAATGTACCTTGCTGCTCGTATTGTTTGTTGACCATAATTTATGAACCCGGTCACCATAGGGAACATATTGTGGATCTCCGTGAATAAATTGATGTTTCTTTCTCTTGTTTGAGATCGATTATGAATCTAGAATATCGTTATCTTATTCTATTATTTTATTTTATAGTATTTATAGTGAAACAAGTTGGGAAGAAGTTGTCAATAATAGATTACCCAGGGAAATAGGTAAAAGAAATTTCCATCCAAGATTTAATAACTGGTCCATTCTCATTCTAGGTAAAGTCCATCTTGCTGCGATAGGAATGAACAGAAACAAATAAGCTTTAGCTAATGTAATAAATATCCCAATTGTCGTTCCAAAGACTCCATCCATTTGATTTATTCCGAAAAGTTCAGGAATAGATATATACGGAATAGAGAAATTCCACCCACCTAAGTAAAGAACTGTTATAAATAATGAAGAAACTAATAAATTTAGGTAAGAAGCAAGGTAAAATAAAGCGTATTTGATACCTGAATATTCTGTTTGATAACCTGCTACTAATTCTTCCTCTGCTTCTGGTAAATCGAAGGGTAATCTTTCACATTCTGCTAGAGAAGAAATTAGAAAAACAACAAACCCGATAGGCTGACGCCACAGATTCCACCCCAAAAATCCATATTTTGACTGCGCCTCAACTATATCAACTGTACTTAAACTGTTAGATAATCATAGTCGATAATAACATCACTGCTCGCATCGCTATTTCAAAACCGTACATGAGACCTCGGCTTCATACGGCTCCTCTATGGCCACAAATAAATGTAAGGACTTGCTCGATATTATCTCCATCCTTATTTGGATGGTAAATATACATCGGGAAGCCAAAAATTAGACCAATGAAATTCCGTCTGCTCAAATGGAAAAGGTGCTTCCGAATTGATCTTATCCATTACAATTTGAATTTCTCTTTGTTTGGTAATAACTTAATCTTTTAATAAAATACTCGTTATATCAATAAATATGTTCTATCAATAACTATAAAGAAAGAATTGGGTATTTATTCCAAATTCATGATAAGAATTCTATATATTATGTATAGATATGGATGGGGAAAATAATAAATAAAGATCTTTTGCATTATTATTTATTCATTTTTCTCATTCTATTTTGGAATTCTATTTCTTTTGTTCCTGTTCTTCTTTCTCAGAGGGAGGGTACTCTGAAAAAAAAAATAAAGGATTAATTCGTTTTTGATAGTCATTTCTTTAATCAGTGAATAGGAGCATACTCTAGATCGGAATCGTGGGGAAGTACTGCTTGGTCATTTCTACCAACTTAAAGTCCCCATTATGATTCGTTTTATCCAAAGTTTTATATAAAAATACCTGATACCTTATATTATCTCCATTACTAATCTTTTGTGTACCTTGGTGTTCCTAACTGTTCACTGATTTTTTATTGATCCCCCGTATGGTAATACATATAAAAAAGTAGTAGAACCCCCATACGTTGATCTTTTGTACCCGCTTCAAGATATGAGAATTAGTCAAAGAATCTTAATCTTGGGGTAAACAGTTTATATTCTTGTACATAGGGAATGAGATTTTCTCTTCTTACTGCAAATTTCTAAGCAGTTTGATTTTACTCATATAACTATCTAGTTTAACTCATCAACCCTAATGATGAATAAAAAATGAAAATATCCATTCAATATATTCAACCTCCTTACTTTATTTCTAGAGAGAAGGGAAAATAATAATGTTCCAACGAATCACACGTAGAGATATTGATAATACACATAGAGTTAATGGTATTTCATAACTAATAGATTGAGCAGCAGCCCGTAGACCACCTAAAAAGGAATATTTATTGTTCGATCCATATCCTGACATAAGAAGTCCAATAGGAGCAATACTTGAAATGGAGATCCATAAAAAAACACCTATACTGAGATCGGCTAAAATAAGGCGATATCCAAAAGGAATTACTAAATAACTTAGTAGAACTGATATGACCGCTATAGACGGTCCCACGCTAAACAAACGAATATCTCCTCTAGATGGAAGTAGGTCCTCTTTAAAAAGTAATTTGGTCCCATCTGCTAGAGCTTGAAGAATCCCCAACGGACCGGCATATTCAGGCCCAATACGTTGTTGTATTGCTGCGGATATTTCTCTTTCTAACCACACAATTACTAGGACCCCTATTGTGATTCCTAATAGAAGGGTGAAAATGGGAACAAAGATCCATATGAGTCCATAAACTTCTTTTAAGGATTCCAATCTAGAAAAAGAATTGATAGCTTGTACTTCTACTTCTGTCGTATCAATTATCATTTCAACGATCAACTTCTCCCATAATGATATCTATACTACCTAGTATCGTCATGATATCGGCCAATTTCATTCTTTTAACTAATTGAGGGAGAATTTGCAAATTGACAAAACCAGGTGGGCGAATTTTCCATCTCCAGGGGAAAACACTACTATCTCCTATCAAATAAATTCCTAATTCTCCTTTTGGGGCTTCTACTCTTACATAAAGTTCTTGTTTCGACAATTCAAAATTGGGTGAAAGTTTTTTAGTAATAAATCTATATTCAAAATTAGTCCATTCGGCATTTTTTGCTCTATCAAAGCGCCGGACTTCTAAATTTTCATAGGGTCCCCCAGGAATTCCTTCTAGAGCCTGTTGAATAATTTTTATAGATTCCTTCATTTCACCGATTCGGACTAAATAACGAGCTAGTGAATCTCCTTCTTTTTGCCATTGGACTTCCCAATCGAATTTATTGTAACACTCATAACTATCAACTTTACGAAGATCCCATTGTATTCCAGAAGCACGTAACATCGGCCCTGATAAACCCCAATTTATTGCTTCTTCTCCACCAATAATGCCCACTCCTTCAACTCGTTCCAAAAAAATGGGATTCCGTGTAATAAGTTTTTGATATTCAGCAATTCCTGTTAAAGAATAATCACAGAAATCCAAACATTTATCTATCCAGCCATAAGGCAGATCAGCAGCAACCCCCCCAATACGGAAATAATTATGCATCATTCGCATACCCGTAGCAGCTTCGAATAGATCATATAACAATTCCCTTTCTCTGAAAATATAGAAAAAGGGAGTCTGTGCGCCGATATCCGCCATAAAGGGCCCAAGCCATAATAAATGAGAAGCTATACGGCTCAATTCCAGCATAATGACTCTAATGTAACTGGCTCTTTTAGGTACTTGAACACTTTCCAATCGTTCTGGTGCATTTACTGTTATTGCTTCTGTGAACATAGTGGCTAAATAATCCCACCGTGTTACATAAGGCAAATATTGTATAATTGTTCGATTTTCTGCTATTTTTTCCATCCCTCTGTGTAAATAACCCAATACGGGTTCACAGTCAATAACATCTTCACCATCAAGAGTAACGATCAGTCGAAGAACACCATGCATTGATGGGTGATGAGGACCCATATTAACTATCATGAGATCTTTTCTTGTAGCCGGTACAGTCATATCTTTTCTTCCTTAATTCATTATTCCATGAATTTATCAAACGAAGTTCATAAAAATTAAAAATTTAATAACTACTAATAACTAAAGAAAAAAATTCAAACCAACCTTAAAATTAACGAGTTTTTGACTCCCGAATACCTAATTGACCAATTAATTTCTTATAACGTACTCTATTTTTCTTTGACAAATAATCCAGTAGCCGTTGACGTTTTCCCAGAATTTTCCGTAGGCCCCTTTGTGATAAAAAATCTCTTTTATGTAATTCCAAATGTGAAGTGAGTCTCCGTATCTTATCCGTAAAACTGAATACTTGAAATTCAACAGATCCGCAATTTTTTTCTTTTTCTTGTCGAATAGCTAAGATGAATGAATTTTTGACCATAAAAAACCAATTTTTCTATTTTTTTCTTTTCCGTGGATTTTACCGATCAGGAAAAATAATAATTATTATTATACCAGTTAGTTCCAGTTATTTGAATCTAGTACAAAAAAATTTTGATTTCTTCATATACACTACTTTAAATTTATATTAATTTTATCCAAATTTATCCAAATCAAATTTGTAATTTGATTTGGATAGAAAGGGATGATACATTTATCAGAATGTAACATGGTGTATGTGTATATCTTTCGGTTTTTATCCACCGAATATGGCATGCGATAGATATATAGGAAATATACTATTAACTAATTCTGAATCGTGGATACATATGTATTCTTGACATACTGAAATGACTACCGTTATTGGTATCAAACCAATAACGATTCATACAAGCTAAATCTTCTAATCGATAATTGGGCCAAAGAAACGATTTGAATTTAATGAATTTATTTGCATCTGTATTAAGATGCTTTTCCCCGTTTAAAAATTGTCCCCAGTTTTTTATGTTGTTTTGATTGCAAAATAGTGGATTTCGATTCACAACATTCCAATTCCGGGAATTGAAACAAATTAAAATTCTAAATTCTCTACGACGTCTGGGAGATAGAATATTTTCGGGAACAAGGAAATCAAAATTATTTCTGTTTCTATTCACAAGCATATTGCTGTGTTGTGCAATGGATCCATCAAAATTCTTTTTTTCAACATATCCACTTTTTATTATGCATTTTCCATTAGTTCGGCGCTTATTCTTATCAACCAATGAAATACCTATGGTTTGATATATAATAGATTTTCCATCCTTTTTCATAGATAAACGAATTGGTTCGATAATAAATATTCCTCTTTTTATCAATTCTGTAAGAGTTAGGTCTTTCTGAATCAACATTACATCCAGATGCATCTCTCCTCTTTGAATTGAGGATATAGCAATTTCTCTTGGATCTATCAGTCTAAGTAGGAGACAATATACCTTGATATTATTGATCATTCTTTGATTCAAGGAATCATCCCACCTTAATTGAAAAATCAAATATTTTTTCAGGAAGAAATTCAGTTCTGCGTCTTTCTTGCTCTTGAATTGTTTTTTCTTTCTACCTTTTTTAATGTCTGCTCCCGTGTAATCTTCTTCAAGATTTTTCTTTTTGTTTTGTTTTCGTAGATCTGATACAAAATCTCCTTGACCTTGTTGTTTGTTTTTTTTTTGGTTGGAATTTTCTAATTCAAGATATTCTTTTTGATTAGCTAATATAGAAATATTTTTTTTTTTATTTACGTCGATCTTTTCATTTTGACTAATATTTTTTTCATAGAAATTAAAATTAAAATGAAAAATAAGTAATTTTATTGGTATGATCCACGGGTTAATCTTATACACATCAAAAAGTAGTACAAATTCTGGGAAAAACCAAGGTTCTAAATTTGATATGGTATGATATAACCTTTCTTGATTCATTCCTATCCAATCAAAAAAAATATTTTTTTGATTGGATGGGTTGATTTTGTGATGAATCGTAAAAGAAAAAGGATCCTTTTTTTCCAATTTTTTAGAATTTGGAGTTTCCGTTTTAGCATTTTTATGAATCTTGGTGCCGGTATGCGTATTGGCCCAGGTCTCAATATCGATATTATTTCTAAGACAAAAATGGAGAATTCTACAATCAAAAAATTTTCTATCCATATTTTTGTCCATATCAATAATAGATCTTTTTTCTAGATAATCACTAATAGATATACTTATCAATCTATAAAATGATTCGGATTTCAGTGTATTTGTATTGAAATTATATGGAATTTTTTTGTCCTCTACTTGTAATGTTGATCCAGAAATATACGAGTCCTTACTATTCCCATAATTTATATATTTATATGACAAAAGATCATATCCGTAATGTTTTTTCCATTTTTCTTTTTGACTTATCGATGAGTCCACTGCATAGTAATTTTGTTTCGTGTAATGAATTAATTGGTCTTTTTCTTTTTTATATAAATCTAATTTCATTGAGTCTTTCTTTTGAATCGTACGACATTGATTGACTCTATTTCGCCATTTTTTCGGTACTAAGTGATCCCACTTGGTATGAGATAAATTGTATTGATAATGACCCCTTAACCAATTTTTCCATTTATTCATTCCAGACTTATGGATTTTTTTTTGCCTTGATTTGGAATCAAATATTCCTCGTGTCGTACAATAATTCTTGATTATATCCCTAAGAAAAGGATAGGTGTGGTGATATTGAAGTACAGATTTCAAATGATATTTGTTAAGTAATTGATTTTGTGATAATTTGTAAAATACATAGGCTTGAGACAAAGAAGATAAGTCACAATTATTATTCCTAATATTTTGATTACTAATATTAGTATTAGAAAAATTATAAAACGGATTTTTTATAGTCGAAATAAAGTTCATTGTATTTTGATTTGTTTTCTCAATTCCTTCTTGATTTGTTTCAGCGTTGAAAATGGATTTGTTGATAATTTTTTTTGTTGATTCAAAGAAAAGTTGTGCATTGATCCTTGGAATCTTAATGATACATAGTAATATATCCATGTATATTTTTTCAACGAAAGATTTCATAAAATAATGTGATTTACGTATTACTCGGATATTTTTTCTTTTGAATATTTGCCAAATATCCTTCTTTGATTCCGATCTTTTATCATCACAAGCTCGAACTATTTTTTTCTTGCCTTTTGTGATTCCTTCTATTTGAGTCCTAATTGTGATTGTCTTATTAGCAAGATCTTTCATTTTTGTTTCTATGAGTGAATAATTTTCATTTACACAATTCGCAGATCGAATTTTAATGGTCGATTCTCGGATAATCTTATTATTTATATTGGAATCTTTTTCGTTTTCATTCGATTCATATACTTTTACCTTTCTCAATTTCAATAATAAAATGGGATTTACTTTTTCAAGTTCTTTCATTATTAGGTTTATAACTAGAACTATTCTTGTTTTTTCTTTTGAAACTTTTACTTTTAGAAAACCTTTTCTTCTTTCTTTGAAAACCCTTATAACTTGAAAAAATTGCCTTTTCGCTTTTCTCGTTTTTTTTTCGAGTTCGTTAAAAACGGGTTCAAAAAAAGAAGGTCGTTTTCGGGGAGACCCAAAAGGTAGTTCCGCTTCCCTTCCCCAGACTGTTAAAAAACAAAAATTGTCTTTTTTCTCCTTTTTCCTTATTTTCTGATCTCTATCTCTATGATGAGATCGTACTTTAGATCTTCGCCAAGGTTTCAGACAGAAAGGAAATAGAATCTTTATCTGAATACCGTCTGTTAACCAATTTTGGGGAAATTCTGTTTCTGATAATTGAACGCCATTATAGGTACATTTAACATGCATTTCTTTATTCCATTCCTTCAAATCCTCGTACCATTCGGGGAATTGCAATAATAACATACGACCAATATTTTTAGCTATTATCAATAAGGGTAATATAACGTATTTTCTAAGAAAAGATTGGGTTACTAACATGAAACCTCTTATTGCTTGAGTAAATATAAAGGTATCCCAAGCTTCTGATATTGCTATTCGTTCATTTTCTTCTTCTTTCTCCTCGTTTGTTTTCTCCTTTTCTTTTGTCTCTTCCTCCTCAAAATAAGAAATTTGCAATTTTGGGTTTTCTCCTACCCAATTCCTAAAAATGTGATTAATCATTTTAGAGATATCAAAAAACGAAAAAAAAAAGATTTTGTCTATGCGATCAAAAAAAAGTGGAGAATGCACATTTGCTTGAAACATTTCCCAAATAACTGTTTTACGTCTTTGAGCACGCATGGATCCTTTGATTATACCCCGGCGAAAATCCGATTGTTGTGAGTAACGTATTAAAGCCACTTCCTCTTCTTCATCATTAGTGCTATTATTACTAGTATTATTATTACTAGTACTGGAATTAGTACTCTGACCGTTATCAGTAAAAATAACCACGCGTTTGCCTTTTCTTGAACGAATTTCGGGATCTTCCGTCGATTCTTCTTCATTTTCTTCTTCCTCTTCTTCTAAATCGTCTGTCAATTTGTATGACCAACGAGAAACCCTTTTACTGATTTCTTCCATTCCAATAGATTTCCTTCTAATTGTTGTTAGATCGTTTGGATCAGTTGAAATTACATCGAATATAAATTTCAAAGATTTTGCTTTACTTTCTGAATCAATTCGTCGTGCGTGTTCAAAAGATAATTCATCGATTGAGGTTAAGGAATTTCCAATCGAATTCAATAAAAATTTCCCGCTAAAGCCAAACGTATTCTTTTGATGTTCTAATTCTCGAGAATCATTATGAAAGAGACCATGAATCTTATTTATCCAAAACATTTCTACGGAATTCGCTGTGGAAGTTCTTAAATCGTTCATGATTGCACGTGAATCCCATTTTTTTATTGTTCCTCGAT